CAAAACGAAAAATTCTTTAGATTTACAATCTAATATTTTAAAAAATAAACTAAGTTTTTTCATATAAGAGAAAAATCTTGCAATTAACAGTTAAACATGTTAACTTAAACTATACCCTAATGCTATTTTAGAATATTGAATAATGAATTATTACTCAGTTATGTATATTTCATAATTAAATAGTTGTGTTTAATTGGTAAAGACTTAAAACGTGATGAATCAAGATAACAAATAGAGTGGGATTTATAATCAATTCATACATAAATATAATTATTGAGAGAATATATATTAAATATCTATATAAAAAATCTTTAATAAGTTCAGATATAAATTTATAAGATTTTAGAAAGAAATTTTGCATATGTTCATCATAAAAGTAGAAAATTTCAGTTAAGAAAAACAAATAACGTAAATATAAATTATTATATATTTAACTATACTAATATATAAAATTATTAATAAAAATATTAGAATATTAAATATCTTTAATATATAAATATAAATTATATTGATATATATTTAAAGAAGATATATTTGATAAAGAATAAATAATAAATATCGAATTTGAAAAATAATTAAAAAAGTATTTGATAAATCTTTTATAATTTTTAAGAGAAATTATTAGGGTCGTAAATGTCCTTCATTTAATTTAAACTCTCGAAAGCGTTGACCTTATAATTTGAAAAAAACTAAGGACAAAAATTCCATATTGTGTTTTCAAAACACAAAAATATAGTTTGTGATTGAAATATCCGGAGTAAAATTCCGATGACTCTAGTTTACTACCACCTCCGCCCCTATTGGCAATTGATGGATGTTTTGTGCTGTAATTAAATAAACTTCAGCCACCCATTAAAAGCAATGTACCGTCTTTTACAATTTTCATTGCAGGTTGTCATTTTAGAATCCAAAGAATATACTATTGTAGGCCAAATTAAATCTTTCTCATAAGCCAGATATCTATCTATTTTTACAGTGACAACTTAAATTACAATCCTTAAGAATAAAATAAACGAACATACATGCGCCTAAAGAAAAAGTTGAAAATGAGGGCTCTCATTCACTACTCAGCCTCCAAAGATAATTTAAAAAGCTGCCAATATCCTTCCAGTTTAAACAAAACTTTACTCCTGCTCTTTTAAATTTGATCTAACCAGGTACTAATCTGGTTTGTTTACTAAATCTTAAAATTTAGAGTAAATATAAAAACAACCTCTGATTTCACCCTAAAATTGAAAATCAAACATTAAATAACTCTAAATTAACATTAATTAGAGTATAAGTTTATAAAGTATAGCCGATTATTCTGGAACAAAATTTATACAAACAATAAACTGCCGGGGTAAAAAAACATTGCCCACTATATGAATCAATAATAGATAACACCATCGTAACTCTACTTAAAACTATAATCAAATTTAAAAACCTTGTAAATAAAAAACTTAAATAAGATAAAAACCTTTTCTTCGAAAGAGAAAAATACTTTAAAAATTTATACTACTATCTCCAAACATACAGAATAAAAATTTTTGGTTTTGAAGACCAATAGTTTAAGCTTAACTTAAATCTGTAAAATAAGCACTGGTCGCTACCATAAAACTTCATATTGCCGACTATCACAATCATACCCAGTACACTAGAAATCACACTAAAACACATAAAATAAAAAAACATTATCTCATTCAAAACACCCGAAAAATAAATAAAAAGACTTACTACAATAAACTCTAAAGAAATTAAAATAAAAATTAAACGCTGCCACTTAAAAAATAACGATAAAGATCTAATAAATATAAAAATAATTTTAAACCTTACGCAAGGCCCCAGAAAAATTCAAAAAATACCTAGTAAAATTTATAAAAAAAATCAAAACAAAAATAATTCAAACAAAGAATCTCCAATAAACCCTGTAATAAAAATTATTAATAGAAACTAAACTAGTCACACCATAAAAAAAAGGATAAAAACAAAATACAGATAAACAACCGCCTAAAAAATAAAAAGGTGTCCCCACTATTCCTACCTTAGACAGCCTGGAGAAATAAACCAAAATAACAAAAATACCGCTCAAAAACAATAAACAAATAAAATAAGAAAATCAAACATGCAAAAAAAAAGAAATCAACGGCATTACTATTAACAAAGAAAAAATTAAAAAAAAACACCTCTTTATAGGATCCAAATTAATATATCTCAGTACGCAACTCAAAATAGCCAATAAAAAAAACCAACTAACCAAAAAACTTTTTACCTCTTCATTGTAAGTGAAATATTCTAATTAAAATAAAAGTTTCAAATCAGTAAAAAATCTCAATGTCCCAAACACTATATTTTAAAATAAACTAAATACTGATAGAGCTAGAAATCTCACGCTTGCAAAGCATATATTTTAAATTAAAATATAACCCCTAAACCAAAAAAAAAAATAATATAAGAACAACTATAATAGAATTAAAATTCAAACTCTTTATATAGCTATTTCTTAGAAAACCAGAAAAAGAAAAAAAAGTAACGCCCTTAGAATTAATATTATTCAATAACAAATCAAAGAACTTATAATTAACCAAACCATAAATACTTTCCTTAGCAAACAAGTCCACTAAAAACTTATAAGCAAACTCCTTCAATAAAACCTTAGCACAAAAAAAGCCCAAAGCCCCCATTAAGAACAAAAAAAACAAAGGAGCAAAAAAGTCCACATAAAGAAACAGCCTAGGTAAACACAATATATTAAAGTTTAACCACCAAATAAAGACAATAGAAAAAAATACTAAAACTAATCTTAAAAAATTTATAACAACACCATTACTATAATGAAAAACAGGTTTCCCAAAACTTATAAAAAACCCCCTTCACAGACGATAACTATACCCAAAAGTTAAGAAAACAGACAAGAAAAATATCACAGAAAAAAACACTATAAAAAAATTAGTAAAAAAAAATTCTAGAATAAAGTCCTTACTTACAGCCCCCCTAGAAAAAATCAAACCACAAAGACAGAATAAGGTTACCAAAAGCTGTAACTGAATAAAAGACGGCAAATTACCGAGATTACTATAATTACGACCATCTTGTTGACCAAAAGAACAGTGAATCAAATAACCAACTTGCATAAACAAACACCTTTTAAATAGAGCATGTCTTAATAAGTGAATAAAAGAAACAAAACTCAACCCTAGGCCCACAGTAAACATAGAAAACCCCATCTGGGACAAAGTCCTCAAAGCAACTACCTTCTTAAGATCCTCCTCAACCAGAGCGGCCATTCTAGAAAAAAACATAGTAAAAATACCTACAACCAGGACAATACTAATAACATACTTATGCAGAACAAGATCAGAAAAATTCATAACGAGCACCAAACCCGCCGTGACCAAAGTTCTTCTATGCACCAAAGAACTAATAGGAGTAGGGGCCCTTATAGCCTTAGGGAGCCAACCCCTAAAAGGAAATTGGGCCCTCTTAGTAAAAGAGGCCAAAAGCAACATAAGAGAAGACAACCCAAAAAATAAAGATAAATCTAAAAAATAATAACTACTAAAAAGCACACTAGAGAAAAACACAAACAAAAAAAAATCCCCCAGACGATTAGTTAAAACAGTATTCATAGCCCCTCTACAACTGTCTCAATTATTATAAAATAAAACCAAAAAGAAACTAGAAATACCCAGGATATCCCAACTTAACAGCACAGAAAAACAATTATTACTATAAATAAGACTAAACATTCTACCGACAAAAATCAATAAAACAAAATAATAATAATTAAAATTCAATTCCCCGTCTAAATAATAAGTACTAAAAACTAAAACACTCATAGTAACCAAAAACAAAATTAAAGAAAATATAATACTATTAAAATAAACAGAAATCTTAAAAGATAAAAAATCCCATTCCACAAAGAAAAAAGACAACTTAGAAATAGGAAACAACACAATAAAACAACATAAAAAAAAAAGTAACAACAACATCAAAAAAATAGAAATATCAATTTTAAAACTTAGACAAGTCAAATCAATTTACCATACCATCACTCCATATAAAATCCACCCAAAATAAAAAACAACAACATCAAAAAACTAACCAAAGAACTAACATCAGAAATTAATACCCCTAAAAACATTACAACCTCTAAGTCAAAAATAACAAACATTAATATCATAATAAAAAAATGAATACTAAAAGAATTTTGAATCTTACCTACACTAACAAAACCACACTCAAAAGAAGAAATTTTATTCTTATAAAAATCCTTGCAACTCAAAACAAAATTACCCAAATAAAAAACAAGCAACAAAACTAAAGTAAATAAAATCACTATAACCAAAACTAACAAAGAAGATTTCTAAAACCCCCAAAAAGTCTAAAACTCCAACAAATTTCCTTTCGTACTATCTGCTACCAGAAAACAATAATTAACAAGATAAACAATTCTATCTCACGATGAATTAAACTAATATCACGTCCAATTTAATTAACAGAAGAACAGTCTTAAAAAACAAGCCTTCTCCTCTCTTGCACAATTGGAATACAACATCGATGTAAAACTTATCACTACCATAAGAATCTGGTTACGACATGATTTTCTGTTAACTCCGAAGTAATTTTTTTAAATATCAATAGTAAAAAAAATTACACAATATCCTACCCTAGAAAACATATTATCTAAACAAAAGAAAAGATAATAAAAAAATTTCCGAAGACTTATCTTTGTTTAATTATACATATTACCTTTTTAAATAAAAATTTAGTTCATTTAAAATAAAGTAAAAAATTAACCAATAACCCCATTCATACTCGAACCCATTAAAAGCACAAATTATTTTGCTACCTTAATGTCCTCACGCTAAGACAGCCATTTATAAAAACATAGAGCAGGAGCCAATTTCATAAAGAAATATAAGTCTTTAAAAAACATTTGATTAAAAACCAAGTTCACACAAAAAATTAATAAAAAAAACACAATTCCAAAAAATACTAAATACTAAATTCTCAATATATTAATATTTTAATATAAAAAAAAAACAAAACTCTAACAAAAAAATAAGATCTGTTATAAAACAAAAAATATAAACACTACAAAATTTACTATCTCAAAACAAAAAAAAACATTACAATTTTCTAATAAAAAAACTAAAAACAGATAAAATAAGAGACGACATAACAACACCAAAACCAGTAATTTTTATTTTGCAACAACAAAAATAAACTGATCCTCTACCTCTTAGTTCTATTAAACATCAAAATGTTAATTTCTTAGCACGGTATGCAATACCAAACAATATAAAACAAAAAAATAAAGCTCCCTTTTCAAGCGCACCACAAGCGCACATTTTAAACATAAACTAAAAAGCTTAAGAACTCTCAAAATAGCCCATACACCAACTTTTAAAATTATCAAGTAAAGTTACTTCTAAGGCGATAGGTATAAAACTATGATTAGCCCCGCAAATCTCAGAACACTGACCATAAAAAACACCCACAGTAGGAAAACTATAAGATAAAGTAGACAAAATACCCCTCATAGCATCCAACTTAATAGATATTCTAGGCAAAGCCCAAGAATGAATTACATCGCCAGAAGTAATACAAAAACGAATATTAGTGTCACAAGGAACAACACAACGATTATCCACCTCTAACAAACGCGGCTCCCCCAACTCCAACTGATCAACAGATTTTATATAAGAATCGAACTCCAAACCCGGAATATCCCTAAACTCATAACTCCAATACCACTGATGGCCAGTGACTTTAACAGTTAAGTTACTGTCCAAATTTATCAAACCATAATAATAAAGAAGACTCAAAGAAGGTACCATCTGAGCCACCAAAATCAAAGTAGGAAAAATACTACACAAAAGCTCACCCAATTGATACTCAATTTTCTTACTCTTAAAATAAAATCTCCTAAAAAGCAAATAAACAAACATTACAGAAACAAAAGATAAAACACCAAAAAGCAGACTACAATTAAAATTATGAAACCAGTCTATATAACTAGAAAAAAGACTATTAGAAAACATCAAACCAAAATCCTGAAAAAAATTATTCAATAACCTAATCTACCTTCTGATTGGAAGTCAGACATACATCAATATACTAAAAGGCCAAAAATAAAATTAAAAATCTTCCCATTGACAATGAGATATAATCCAAACTTATACTATAATTTTATTACAACAAGAGAAAACACCTAGAGGGTATGGACCTCTCGGACTAATCTTATCCTATCTTATTAAAGACCAAGAACCTTCTAATCTGCAATTAGACATACATTAAATATACTAAAGATCCAAAACTTTAACACCGTTGAACTATAAAAAATTTCAGATTGATAACTATGACCAAAAACATAGCCCCTTGAACTATACTCCGGTCTTCTATTAACATGGTAATCACATAACAATAAACGATGACCCACAAAAGACTCAAGTAAAACATAAATAAACAAAAAAAGAGCAAATACTGTAACCAAAGAACCATAAGAGGCCAAAATATTCCAAACAGAATAAACATCCGGGTAATCCAAATACTTACGAGGAAAACCATGTAAACCAGCAAAATGTAGAGGAAAAAAAGTCATATTAACACCAATAAACATTAAAATAAAAACAACACTCATAACCATCTTATCATAAACAAAACCAGTCATAAAACCTCACCACAAACTAACACCAGTAAAAATACCAAATACAGCACCCAGACTCAAAACATAATGAAAATGACTAACTACATAATAAGTATCATGCAGAATCACATCCAAACTAGAATTAGAAAGAACAACTCCAGTCAAACCCCCCACAGTAAATAAAAAAATGAAACCCAACACTCACAGCAGCAAAGGTTGAAAAACCATTTTCATACCAAAAAGAGTAGCCAACCAACTAAAAACTTTTACACCTGTAGGCACAGCAATAACCATAGTCGCAGCTGTAAAATACGCCCGAGAATCAAGATCCATACCTACAGTATACATATGGTGAGCCCAGACCACACAACCAATAAGACCAATCCTTAAAATAGCATAAACCATCCCCAAAGAACCAAAAACCTCCTTTTTTCCAGTCAAATACAAACTAGACTGTCTAATAATACCAAAAGCAGGCAAAATAAGAATATAAACCTCAGGATGACCAAAAAACCAAAACAAATGCTGATAAATAAGAGGATTCCTACCAGTACTAGGGTCAAAAAAAGAAGTATTTAAATTACGATCAGTCAACAACATAGTAATAGCCCCCGCCAAGACCGGCAAAGATAAAACAAGCAAAAAAACAGTAACAAAAACAGTCCAAACAAAAAGACTCATATGCTCCAAAGAAATGGAACTACTACGTAAATTCTTAGTAGTCGTTATAAAATTAATAGCCCCCAAAATAGAACTAACACCAGCACAATGTAAACTAAAAATAGCCAAGTCAACACTACTGCCAGGATGACCTAAAGTCCTCAAAGGAGGATACACAGTCCAACTAGTACCACAACCTATATCAACAAAACAAGAATCCAAAATCAAAAACATAGCAGTAGGCAACAGCCAAAAACTCAAATTATTAAGACGAGGAAAACTCATATCCGGAGCCCCCAACATCAAAGGCAACATCCAATTACCAAAACCTCCAATTATAGTAGGCATCACCATAAAAAAAATCATCAAAATAGCATGAGCAGTAATTACAGAATTATACAATTGACCATTACCCAAAAAAAGACCAGGCTTAGCCAACTCCAAACGAATAATCAAAGAAAGAGCAGTACCAACTATACCAGACCACAAACCAAACAAAAAATAAAGGGTGCCAATATCCTTATGATTAGAACTCTCCAACCAAACAGACAAGCCCCCTTGATACTTCACAGCACTTTTCAATTAAAACAAGAACATTTAAACCTAAGTTAAATTTCAAATTTTAAAAATAAATTTTTAAAAATTAAACAAAAATCTAACAAAGAAAAACCTTGTTAGATACCTAAACTCATTCATCTTTTTTACTAAAAAAAGATACTCAACCAAAAAACATTGTATATCATCAAAACTAAAGGCACAGAAAACCCCACGTTTCAAACTCTTATATTAACAAAACCTTTGCCCATAACAGCCCCGGTCAACAAATAAATAGAATAATAAAACCCCACAAAAAAATAAGCAAACAACAACCAGAACCTAAACTTCATCATATTTAAAGCAGAAGTAATAGCAATAAACTCCGAAATAAAAGATAGCGAGGGCGGAGTACCTCTATTAGACAAAAAAACAACAGAAAAGATAATAGCCATAATCATACTAGAACTAAAAAAACTATTCATGTAATAAACTAAACGCCTTCCAGAAACATGGTAAAATTCACCAATAAGATAAAACATTAAAGTAGAAGTGTACCCATGAGCCAATATCATAATCAGACCACTAGTTTTACCAGACATCAAGACAAAAACCAGGGCCATCAATAAAAAACTTATATGAGTAATAGAAGAATAGGCGGCCAAAGCTTTTGCGTCTCTCTGAAAGATACAACAAAAGGCTGACAAAATCATGCCCAAAAAAGCTAAAATCATTCAGACATTATTATGAGTAAACCTGAAACAACCTAAAATACGTAAAAACCCGGCAGTACCCAACTTCGATAACAAACCAGCCAACAACATCCTAGCAGTAGTAGGGGCCTCAACATGAGCCTTGGGCAACCATAAATGTAAAAAATACACAGGAAACTTCATCATAAAACTCAAACTTAGAATAAAAACTATCTCCCAAGACAAGTTAAAATCGAAATAAGCCCTTATAAAAAAAATATAACTCTTAAAATAAACAAAAAGAAAAGGCATAGAGCAAAAAGCCGCGTAGAAAATAAGGTAATAAGCAGAATTAATCTTTTCAATCTGAGAGCCATAGCCCAGGATTATCACCAAAATAGGAAATATAGACAACTCAAAAAATATATAAAATATAATAATATTAACGGGAACAAAAAAAAAAATACAAATAAAAACCAAAATTTCAGACAAAAGTAACAATATCTGACTCTTTTCCCTTAAAACTACAACACCTAAAATAAATAATCTCATAATAACTAATAAGACAAAAGTAAAAGAATCTAAAAAAAAGAAAAGTCCTCCCCAAGAATAATTATTTAATATACAAAAACTAAAAAACACCATAAACAAAAAAAACAAAAAAGGTCTAAAAAAAAAATACAAAGAAAAAAGTAACATCTCTATCAAAGCTACATGAATCCCATGATTACAAATCATATATTTTGAATAAACTAAAATAGCAATACGACCATCAATAAACAAATACAAATAAAAAAGGCCAAACAACATCTACAAAATGTCAATAAATAATAGCAAACTCCAGTCCTAAATGATGATTATAATTAAAATGTGAGAGCAACAAACGCAGTAAATTAAAAAAAAGAAACAGCCCACCACAAAAAACATGCAAACCATGAAAACCTGTTGAAAGATAAAAAATTCTTCCAAAAATACCGTCAGAAATAGAAAAACTGGCCTCTCTATATTCCATCAACTGCACAGCAGTAAAATAAACAGCCAAAATACAAGTAAGGGCCAACCTTATAGAACAACTCTTATTTCTTAAAAGACTATAGTGGGCCCAAGTTACAGAAACACCACTGCTCAAAAGAATAATAGTATTCAGCAGGGGCACCCCAAAAGGATTAACTAAATGTATACCAATAGGAGACCAAACTCCGCCCAAATCATGAGCGGGCACCAGGGCAGCATCGAAAAAAGTCCAAAAAATACCAAAAAAAAATATAAACTCCCTAAAAATAAAAAGTAAAACACCAAATTTAAAACCGTCTATAACAAAAAAATTATGATAGCCACTCAAACCTTCTATTACAATATCCTTTCTCCACACAAAAGAAACAAGACAAATAGAAAACAAACAAAATAAAACCCTTCAAACTACACCATATTTAAAAAATACCACCAAAGAACTAGCAAACCCCAGAGTCCTAAAAAAAACAAGAAGAGGATAACTAGACAAACTTAAAATATGAAAATTATGAAACAAAGTATACACGCATCTCCAGGTCCTAAACCTGACGTATTTATTATACTATATATACACTTAAAAATAAATTTAGAACCTCAGAAAATAAAAAACAAAATCAATACAGTAACAAAATAAACAATTGAAAACACTATACTCAAAGTTACAAAAGGCTCCTCTACCAAACACTGGCCCAATCAACTCAGCATAACCAGAGTAAACAACAATAAGAAAACAAAGACTTTGTTAAGCTTAGACAACATAGAAGTATAATTATCAACAAAAACAAACAAGAAAAAAAGCAAAAGACTACCAAACATAGCAACAACACCCAAAACCTTATTAGGGATAGCGCGCAAAATAGCATAGGCATACAAAAAATATCACTCAGGAACAATGTGGGCAGGACTCACTATAGGATCTGACTCAGTAAACATCTCGGGGTCACCTAAATAAAACGGCCCCAAAAAACACAACACCACAAAAACAAATCAAACAACCAAATTCAAAGCATCCTTAACTCAAAACTCAGGAAAAAAACAAATCTTATCATAATCCCCGTGACAATAAAGTTTGGATGTCCTCCCAGTCTCATGTAAAAACAAAAGATGGGCTAAGACCACCACCAGTAACCCCCAAGGTAATAGAAAGTGAACCACAAAAAAAAACTTCAAAGTAGCTCTTGACACCGTAAAACCTCTTCAGGTCCAAGCAACAATAGCGGGCCCCCAAATAGGAATAACCCTTAACAGACTAGTAATAACCACAGAAGCCCAAAAACTTATCTGCGCCCAAACCAAAACATAGCCTATAAAAGCCTCAGCCATCAATAGCAACAACATCACCAAACCCGAAAACCAAACCTTTTTTAAACGGTAACTAAAAAAAAATAAACCCTTAAAAACATGTAAATATAAAAAAATAAAAAACAAACTAGCCCCATTAAAATGAAAAATACGAAAAACCCAACCAAAATTAACTTCATACATAATATACTGCACACTACTAAAAGCAGAAGAACCGTCATTAGTATAATAAAAAGCCAAAAAAGTGCCCGTCAAAATCTGAAAAATTAATACCATCCCCAATATACTACCATAACTTCAATTCAAAGTTAAAGATTTCCTAGAAGGTAAACTAATCACAATAGAATTAACAAAACTAAAAAGTCCCTTTATCACCTCAAAAATTCTTGACTTCTTCAGAGTCATATTTTAAAAAATAAACTACTAAGGTAAAATTATGTCCAAACCCTTCTGCACCAAAAACAAAAATTCTTCCTAAACTAAGACATACTAAAAACGAACATCTCCCCGGTCCGTAACCGGGTATAGGTAAATCTATTTCACGTTTTATTATTCCCCCAAGGAACCCCGCCTTATCAAGACGATATAATTAACTTTTACTAAAATAATTTCTAAACGACAGACAACATTATAATAGGAACCACCAAAAAAAATAAATTTTTAACATTATCCCCCACTATCTTCATATGTTTAACACTCATATTAACCAACCACAAACTAAAACACATCATAGACAAAAACATTAAAAAAAGTAAAAACAATATAAAAATCCTATCAAGTTTCAACAACTCCCCCAAAGAAAAAATCTTAATAAAAAAAGAAACACTAAAAGGAACATTCAAAAAAACCAACAAAGTCTCCCAATTAAGAAAATTTAAATCCTTAGAATTAAACATAGGCATAAGAAAAACTATAAGCACAATATAATAAAAAAACAAATAAACAACATTTACAACAGACAAAGAAGAAGTCAAAACCACCCAGTTAAAAGACTCCGTAGAAGAAATAATCATCATATTCTTATACCTCTTAAGCAAAAACAATTGCAAATAACAGACTCCAATACCTAAAAAGAACAGATACACCATCTTAAAATCAAACAATTGAACAAGAACAGGCAAAAAAGGTAACTTTTGAAAAGTCAAAAATCATATCAATAATCAATCAAAAATAGAATTAGTCACACTAAAAAGCCAAAAATGAAAAGGAGCAACACCTACTTTTAATATCACAATAAAAAACTGTAATAAAAAAAAATTAAAAACCAAAAAAAACAAACCTAAACTCTCCTGGATCACAAAATAATTAAGAATTCTAGTATAAGAACCTAGGCCTTTTGACGAACAAACAAAAACTACTGTCATTAAAAGAAATACACTCCACCACACTAAAACATTCCTAGAAAAAAAATTCAAAAAACATAACAAAGAAACAAAAATACAAAAAAACATTAACAAAAACAAACGGAATAACCCAAAACAGATTTAGAAGACCTGCCTAAAATTTGTTAGCTACATAATATCTTTTGCGCTTAAAACAAATGCACTTCTTATGCTATAGTAGCTAAAAACTAAGATGTGAAAAACATTTCTAGATTAAAAGTCTAGCACTTTAAACTTAAGTTAACACCTCAAAAGACTACTCACTTAAATACAAATAAATCAAACGAGAAAAAATATATCTCTGAATAAAAAAAACAAAACACTCTATCATAATAGCAAAGACCGTCAACCAAACATAGCCAAAACCTAAAGTTAACTCTAAAGGTTGATAAATCATTATACTAATCATATGCCCCACCAAAACATTGACCGTCAAACGCACAGTCAAAGCTAAAGGACGTGAAATCTCACTTACAATCTCAACTAACAATATACTAAAAGTCTTCAAAAAACCATCACCCTCCTTAGCAATATAAATAGAAAACTTCTCACTAGTAGTAAAAGTAAAAAAAGTACCCATCCAGGCCACAATAGCATAGACAAAAGTAAACTCGATCATACCACAAGGACAAAAAGAATAAGAAAGATAACCCCCGAAACAACAAACCAAAAGAATCACAAAAGTAAAAATAGAAATAATAGATCTTAAAGGAAGATCGTCCGTATAACTAAAAACAGTAACTAAAACACCCAAAAACTTCTTAACCAAAACACTAAGCATACTCTCTTTAAAATAAAAAAGAAACTGCAAAACATAAATAAACATAAAAATATCTAAAAAATAAACATTACCCAACACCGAATTACAAAAGAACAATAATAAAATAACCTAAAAAAATCAAAGAAACAGGCAACAACTTAAACCAAAAAAAACTCATCATAAGATCATAACGAAAACGAGGAAAAGCTCTACGGATAAAAACCAGAATAGTAAACATTAAATAAATAACAAAAAAACTAAAATCAAAAAATAAAACAGAAGTCAAAGTTCTAAAAAACAACAAAGCACCATATTCACCCAAAAAAAGCAAAACAAAAGCCACACTCGAGTACTCCACATTATAACCACTAACAAGCTCTCTCTCCCCCTCCGCAAAATCAAAAGGAGCCCGGTTCAACTCAGCAAGAACTATAAACAAAAAAGGTAAATAAATAACCATAAGACTCAAATTAAAAAAACTATAAAAATAAAACATATTAATATGAATAATAACAGCTAATAAATACAGAGAAAAAGCAATCTCATAAGACACTCTTTGACTCCTAGCCCGAATAGCCCCTACCATTCCATACTTAGATTTTCTGACAGCACCACTAACAAGAGTCGTGTAAACAGAAAACCCAATTAAACAAAGGAAAAACAAAATAGAATACTCAAAAGTCATAAAATCAAAAGAATAAGGAAGAACAAACCACTCCAAAAACATAACAGAAAAAAAAACTCCTGGAACCAAAATAAAAGAAGTCTCAGCAGAATTCAAAGGTGTCATTTGCTCTTTTTTCAAAAGCTTAATACAGTCAAAAATAGCTTGTACAATACCCATAATACTAACTTGATTAGGACCAATACGCTGCTGACGACCACCCAGCAAATGACGCTCGTGCAAAGTAACAAAAGCAATAGCCTGAACAACAAACAGTATAAGAAGAATCATATGAAGAAATATAAGAACCAA